ATCTTCACTTCTACAACTCCAGATATGCAAAGAATTTTTGTACATTCTCTTCGAGATCAAACATAGTAATTGAAGTTTCATTCACATATTATTTTTTTTTTAGTTATTGGGTGGGCTAAATAAAATAAATACTAAAAAAAAAAATTAGAGGATTCATTGAGATTCTCAAATTTTGAAGATACTTTTTCGAATGAGCCGAGCCACTAGGATGAAACTAAAAGAGTTCCGCATTATGAACTATGTACCGCGCACATCACTTAGATGGGCTATAGAAAGTAACATAGGAGGAAATGAAGAAATAGAATATGAAAAAAATATAGAAGGAAATGAAAGAGGATCATATTCTATTTGTACTGTATCTGAAATGAACTTTGGCTATTCCCATCCCTCAACTCCTCTAGACTATACTTTTTCTCTTTCAACTAACTAATTTAGCCTTTCGAATATGTATAAAGTATTAACGTTTTTTTTGAACAAAAGGAGACACAGTATGGACAAATAAAAAAACAAGAGGAAACAAAATGGAATTCTTTTGTATACTTTATATACATATGATATATATAAGGGGTATATCTCCGACATTTAGATGGATAAATATGTATCATGATTTATACTATTAATGAATATGTATGTCGACCCATATCAATTAATTTTTAGAATATATACTCATACAAATTACTCATGTGCCAGGAACCAGATTTGAACTGGTGACACGAGGATTTTCAGTCCTCTGCTCTACCAGCTGAGCTATCCCGACCATTCACGACGCATCATCCTCATTTTATTTTAATATAGGACTTGGGTCTATGTCAATTAGTCAATTAGAAAAACGAAAAAGTATTACAAAGTATTATACAGGATCTAATAGAATTTCTTGGATCTTCAAAAATAAATTTTCAAAGTTTCAGTACAGTACAAGTAATGATATGTATTGTTAATTATTCAAATTTAATGGATTCCTTGCTCAAATCATTTGTACTGTACGCGTATCATATATATCACACACAAGTCTTGTGATAAGAAAAAAATTTTCGCTCAGATCCATTTGTGAAAGAAAAGAGTAGAATGAGAATGAATGATAAATATAACGAATTTTGATTTGAATCGCTAACAAAATGATAAAATGAAAATAAATAATTAGGGAGTCAACCGGGTCGTTTTGGGGATAGAGGGACTTGAACCCTCACGATTTCTAAAGTCGACGGATTTTCCTCTTACTATAAATTTCATTGTTGTCGATATTAACATGTATAATGGGACTCTATCTTTATTCTCGTCCGATTAATCAATTATTAAAAAGATCTATCAGACTACGGTGGAGTGAATGGTTTGATCAATGAATATTCGATTCTTTTTTCAATTTTTAATCGATTCACAACAAGTCTTTCATTTTTCATATAAATATAAAAAAATACAGATTTGGGTCGTCATCAATCATTTTGAGATAGTATTTCAGTACTATACGTATGTATATAGGTTTATCCTTCATCCTTTCTGAAGTTTCGATGGAAGGATTCCTTTACTAACACAATGCAGCCAACTCCATTTGTTAGAACAGCTTCCATTGAGTCTCTGCACCTATCCTTTTTTATTATGAAACCCTTGTTTATTTTCATAAAACAGGATTTGGCTCAGGATTGCCCATTTTTAATTCCAGGGTTTCTCTGAATTTGAAAGTTCTCACTTGGTAGGTTTCCATACCAAGGCTCAATCCAATTAAGTCCGTAGCGTCTACCAATTTCGCCATATCCCCTCTTTTTTTTGATGTGATCAAGATCACATCATGATGCCGCCCCCCCCCCTTTTCTTTCATTTCTATTATGCTGGTATGCTGGACCGGTTGAATTCATTAGATACCGGTTCCTATATTGAAAAGTGTTTTCTACTATTTGATTTCTTGTATATTTTCTTTCATCTCTATCGGAGACCCGTATTTGGTCCAATCAGAAATGATTCTATCATTTCTATATCATCAATTCAATATAGATCGCATAACATATATATTATAGTATAATATATATTTATTATACTTATATATGCCCCTATTTCTACCGTTTTTAGCGTGCAATTTTAAATACTTGAACGGTCTATTCTTTTTTTTTTTTTTCGTCTTAGCTTTCACCTTTCCGAATGAAACCAGAGGAGTGTTTCATTATGATCTGGATTGCGCTTTTATCTTTCATGTTATTCTTAGGGCAGGCCTTCTATAACATTATAACATAACAAAAAAAAAAACATTATAACATAACAAAAAAACGAAAAGGAAGATTTGAGTATTATTCATTTTAAATTCAATTAATAGCCATAACTAAAACTAATAAAATGGCTATAACTAACCATTCCGTTAATTTAGAATTAGAAGAGAATTCAAAATAAAATTATTTATTAATTAAATATGAAATTATTTCGAATTATATATAATAAATATAAAATATAATAAATATTATATATAATAAATATAAAATATAATAAATAATAATATTATAAATAATAATATTAT